GAGCAGAAGGCAGCAGCAATAACTGGTTTGTGTCTGGGACAGTTCGTGAGGGTCATGTCGATCTATAATAAGCCTCTGCATCAACTATTGTGTAAACCTCATACAATAACGGTAGTTTTTTTACCGTATCTTTTCCTTTATTTCTTAGTCATTAATACCCAATATGAAATCCATATCAGAGGCAGAAGCGAGTTCGAAATTTTCATGACTTGTTTCATTTTTGAAGTAACCAACCAGTTCATTTTACCAAGTTCAGTGTCCGCCAGAGTAGTCAACGTTGAGCTCTTTCGATGCAACAACAAGATCTTCTTTGTAACAGGTAGTTCTCTTGGTTGGTTAATCGGTCACACTTGGGTCATTTTATTCATGATAAGATCATTCGACCGGATACAGAACTATCTTTTTACTAGAATTTCTTATAGAAAGAAGAAGGGACTTATTGTGTCAGCATTGAATAAATACATTAATAAGTACCTTGGGGCAGAAGCTCAGGTCCGTTTTTCAGAATTTCAGTACCTTGTGTCAGAAGTAAATAAGTACATTAAGGCAGAATTGAATAAGTACAAAAAGAAGATTTTTCACTACCTTGGTAGCTTACTTGGGGCAGAATTTGAATTTTTTATGAGAGGCTTGCAGTGGTTTGTGTCAGAAATTCAGTACATATTCTTAGTAGACTTGGTGACAAACACGCGTCGGTTAGTTAATATTTTCTTCTATTTTACCGTCTTCATCGCGGCAAGCCGAACGAATCCAGTCTTTATTGGCACGACACTGAGATACGTCGTCCGACCAATGCTCGAACAGCATATAGACGACATAACCGAAAGCGCTCACACTCCGGTCATTGAGGAAGAGGAATTTTTGTTGAGTGAGAAAGAGAAAGAGAAAGCGGACGAGGAAAAGACGTGGTCAGTGCTATTAAACAAACCTATTGCTGACCGAGTGTTTCTGCCTGAAGCCACCCATCCAAAGGAAAAAAAACCTTTTTCCAAAGAGTATGGGCTCTCCTTTTTCTATCTTTTGGACTGGAGTCGTCCAATACGATACATAGGCAATGATAAGGCGGAGGGGGGGGCTGTAAGAAAGGAAGTTTCACAATATTTTTTTGATACATGCCGAAGTGATGGAAAAGAAAGAATATCTTTTACATATCCTCCTAGTTTGTCTGATTTTAAGGAAAAAATTAAAAAGCTGATACCTTCGTCCACAGTAGAAAGACTCTCCTTTGATGAACTAGACAAAGGTTGGGTTTCTAAGAACAAAGAAAGAAAAAACAACTTAAATAATGAGTTTATAAAGAGAATTGAAGCTCTAGACGCGGGAGTTCCTTTTCTAGATATACTCGAAAAAAGGACTCGGGTGTGTACTCATGAAACTGAAAAAGTCTGCCTACTACCAAGCTTAGATCCTTTTTTGAATGGGCCCGCTCGTGGAAGACAAAAACAAATGATTAGAAAGGCAAAACCGGGGGGAAACACCCTAGTTACTGCAAGCGAAGAGAAGAACTTAGACGATGGAGTTCAATCTCTTCGAAGAATCTCCGATCCACCTATAAAATCTCGTCGAAGAAAAAAGAATGGAACTTCACAATCTCGTCGAATAATCAACAAGGGAACTTGCCGCTCTAACTTTACTAAAATCTTTGCTCTAAATAAAATTCATGACCTCCTTTTTCCAGATTCCATTATCGAGTCCCAAAAATCTGACGAATTTCTTGAAAAAGAACCCAGTAAAAAGGTCCCTCGCTGGAACGTCATATTACTCCACGAGATCGACTATCAAATGAGCGACGCCCCCGATGCGTCGAGGGGACAGGAGTATGATATTAGTGCACTAGTAGTAAAATTTAGAACTCTATTTAATCCTACAGAGCTGTATCTTAAAAACCTTTTGGAAAGGCCCAACGAGGACGAAAAAGGTAAAAGAAATCCTGAAGTTGTGAAGAATGAGCGTGAGATTGTGGCGAGTGGGGGAGACATGAATACTATTTTCTTTGAGCAAAGCATTACTCTCATGGAGCCTCTAAGAGAGGAGACGTCGATTGGCGAAATGACCAGGGGGCGCAGACAATTTTGGTCTGCGGATGTAATCAAAACTAGTCCGCGCGCCAAAAGGCGTAAATTCGGAGGTGTTGTAAGAAAGATTGAAATGTTTCCGCATTCCCCTCTTTTTTTTGGCTTCTTAAAAGGTAGACTTTCTATTTATTTAGGGGTAGTGAGACCCCTTGTTTTGATAATGAACCGTTTGATGGGTAGGTCCAAAAAAAGGGGCTTTTTGACTCGTTATGAACGTCAGATAGAACGGCTAAAACCAAAAAGGAAGAAAAAAGGGAAGATAGACGAAAAAGAAAGGAAAGAAAGGAAAGAAAAGAAAGAAAGGAAAGAAAAGAAAGAAAGCAAAAAAAGCGACGACTGGACAAAACCAGGCAAAGAATACAAGGACGAAATAGCAAAGAGAATATACGACGCAGAAAAGGCACGGCTGGACGGACGGACGACATGGACTGATTATGAATTTGGGCTAACAATAAGAAGTGCTGTTCTAATTTATAATTCCCTTTTTAGAAAATATATTGAATTGCCTTTCTGGATAATAGCTAAAAATATTGGCCGTATATTATTAGGGCAGATGCCTGAGTTTTCTAAGGATATAAAGGACTGGGAAAAAGAGATTTATTGTGTATCCACCGATCGCGGTCATATTGTAGGCGCCCTATCCTGGAATACCATTCCGGAGGACTTCTGGGAAGACGGTATTCAGATCAAACTTTTATACGCTTTCAAGTTGAAACCTTGGCGCACAGCTGAGGACGACAAGCTAAGCCAGGATAATGACGTTTATATAAGGGCTTTCTGGGGACTAGCTGAATATCCTTGGGGTCCTCCACAACCCGAATTTTCCTTTTGGATGACTTTTTGGCGGCCCATTTATCAAGAACTACTCGCAAAATTTGAAAGATTAACAAAAGGTCAATTGAAAGTGGAGGACTTTCAAGTTATAAGAAAGGTTTTCAACAAAATAAGAGAACCAATTTTGCCTTTCATTCGATCAAAACTCAAAGAAATCAAAAAAAGGCTTATCGAAGCGGTTCTAGTTCTAAAAAGAAACATAGAAAACCTTGACAAAGAAGTCAAAAAAACTATCAAAAAAATCAAAAAAACTATAGGAGTAGATAAACTTGCAAAAAAAATCAAAAAAACTAGAGGAGTAGATGAATCGAGTGAAACTCAAAAAGAAAAAGATTCTATAATCAGCAATGAGATAATTAATGAAGAATTTAGTCAAATTCTACCTACAACTTCAGAAGAAAGAATAAAAGATCTGATTAATAGAACAAGCAAAATCAAAAATACACTAGAAAGAATTACAAAAGAAAAAAACAAACTCACTCTCGGACTAAATAATAATGTAGAATCACCAAAAAATATTTTGAAAATAGTAAAAAGAAGAAGTGTTCGATTAATAAGTAAATGGAATTATTTTCAAAGTATTTTCATTGAAAAAATATACCAAAGATTCCTAGATCTCTTTCTATGTATCATTAAGATTCCTCGAATCCATTTACAAAAAAAACAAATTGATAAAGACATTGACAATACTGAAACAAAAAAAAAAAAAATGAATCAAAAAAAAATTACTAATAGAAGAATTAATAAGAGAAAGTCACAGATTTATCGTAACTTTTCTTCCTTGCCAGATTTATCTTCCCTGTCACAAGCATATGTATTTTACAAATTATCACAAACCCAAGTTAATGATAAGTTAAGATCTGTTCTTCAATATCGCGGAACGTCTTTTTTTCTTAAGACTGCAATAAAGGATTCTTTTGAAAGACAAGGACTATTTCATTCCGAATTAAAGCATAAAAAACTTCGGAATTTTGGAACGAATCCATGGAAAAACTGGTTAAGAGGTCAGTATCAATATTTTGGAACGAATCCATGGAAAAACTGGTTAAGAGGTCAGTATCAATATTTTGGAACGAATCCATGGAAAAACTGGTTAAGAGGTCAGTATCAATACAATTTATCTAAGATTAGATGGTCTCTATTAAGCCCACAAAAGTGGCGAAAGAAAGTCAACCAACGCCATCCGCTTCAAAATAACGATTTAAATAAAGGAGATTCAGATCCATGGAAAAACGGGTTAAGAGGTCAGTATCAATACAATTTATCTAAGATTAGATGGTCTCTATTAATCCTACAAAAGTGGCGAAAAAAAATCACCCAATTTTTTAAATTTTTAAAAGGAGATTCAGATGATTCGGAAGTATATTCAATAACAAATCAAAAAACTAAGTTTCAAAAAAACTATAGATTTGATCTTTTTGCATATAAATACATTTCTTCTGAAACTAAGCAAGTAAATAAGAACCAAGAGATGTACACCACACAGAAAGACAAATTATTTGATATACCAGAGGATATTTTTCTCAAGAATTATATAGACAAGAATTATCTAAATAAGCTAGACGATATGAAAAAAAAAAAGAGAAAATATTTTGATTTTGATTGGACGATTCTCAAACATTGTCCAGTCGATTTTGCGGCCAGGATAAAGATTGACCCTAACCATAATACAAAAACTAAAAAAAAGACTAAGAATTCTGCGAATAGAATTAAGAACAGAGGTTTTTATTTTTTTAATGCTAACTTTTCTAGGGAGCCAGAACCTAAAGAAAAAGTCCGCCCAGTTTTTAATTGGATGGGAATGAATAAAGGAATCGCAAAGAAACCCTGGGAGAATGAGGAAGATTGGTATAAGAAAGAGTGGGGTGTGGAAGATTCGAATGATTCGAAGAAGTCGAATCAGGAAAATTGGGATGAGGAAGATTCGAATCAAAAAGATTGGTTCTTCCCAGAATTGCTGCTACCTAAGCAGAAATATCGAAGGAAACCGTGGGTTAGACCAATCAATTTACTTTTGCAAAATTTTGAAATAAGTCCAGTATTTGCTAGTGAGGAAGAAGAAAATGAAAGTCAAGAAAAAAAAAATGAAAG